TGCTAGCGTAGCTTAACTCAAAGCATAACACTGAAGATGTTAAGATGGGCCCTAGAAAGCCCCGCGGGCATAAAGGCTTGGTCCTGACTTTACTGTCAACTTTAGCTAGATTTACACATGCAAGTATCCGCACCCCTGTGAGAATGCCCCCCAGTTTTCTACCCGAAAACAAGGAGCTGGTATCAGGCACACCCCTACTATTTAAGCCCATGACACCTTGCTTAGCCACACCCTCAAGGGAATTTCAGCAGTGATAAACCTTAAGCCATAAGTGAAAACTTGACTTAGTTAAAGCTAAGAGGGCCGGTAAAACTCGTGCCAGCCACCGCGGTTATACGAGGGACCCAAGTTGACAGAAACCGGCGTAAAGCGTGGTTAAGGAAAACTAAAACTAAAGCCGAACACCTTCAGGGCAGTTATACGCATCCGAAGGCACGAAGCCCCACCACGAAAGTGGCTTTATAGCCCCTGACCCCACGAAAGCTATGGCACAAACTGGGATTAGATACCCCACTATGCTTAGCCGTAAACATTGATAGGAAAATACACCCCCTATCCGCCCGGGTACTACGAGCATTAGCTTAAAACCCAAAGGACTTGGCGGTACTTTAGATCCCCCTAGAGGAGCCTGTTCTGTAACCGATAATCCCCGTTCAACCTCACCCTCCCTTGTTTATCCCGCCTATATACCGCCGTCGTCAGCTTACCCTGTGAAGGACTAATAGTAAGCAAAATTGGCATCGCCCAGAACGTCAGGTCCAGGTGTAGCGCATGAGAGGGGAAGAAATGGGCTACATTCGCTAATGTAGTGAATACGAACGATGTACTGAAAACGTACATCCGAAGGAGGATTTAGCAGTAAGTAGAAAATAGAGTGTTCCACTGAAGCCGGCTCTGAAGTGCGCACACACCGCCCGTCACTCTCCCCAAGCAACTAGAACACATAACTAAAATGCTTAAAACCGCATAAGGGGAGGCAAGTCGTAACATGGTAAGTGTACCGGAAGGTGCACTTGGTTAAAATCAGAGTATAGCTAAGATAGCATAGCATTTCCCTTACACTGAAAAGTCATCCGTGCAAGTCGGATTACCCTGACGCCAACCAGCTAGCCCACCCAAACAAAAACAACAACCCAGTATTTATAACCCCAAACACACTTCACCGCATGAAACAAAACATTTTACCCCCCTAGTATGGGCGACAGAAAAGGGACTACAGGAGCAATAGAGAAAGTACCGCAAGGGAACGCTGAAAGAGAAGTGAAATAACCCAGTAAAGCTTAAAAAAGCAGAGATTATTCCTCGTACCTTTTGCATCATGATTTAGCTAGTAATACCCAAGCAAAGGGCACTTTAGTTTGGCCCCCGAAACTACGTGAGCTACTCCAAGACAGCCTAATTTATAGGGCAAACCCGTCTCTGTGGCAAAAGGGTGGGAAGAACTTTGAGTAGAGATGACAGATCTACCGAACCTAGTTATAGCTGGTTGCCTGAGAATTGGATAGGAGTTCAGCCTCCAGGCTTCTCTATTCACCCCGGTCTTAACCCCCGCCGACACCTAAAGAAGCCTAGAGAGTTAGTCAAAGGGGGTACAGCCCCTTTGAAACAAGACACAACTTTCCCAGGAGGGTAAAGATCATAATATTTAAGGTAATATGCCCGGGTGGGCCTAAAAGCAGCCATCCCTACAGAAAGCGTTAAAGCTCAAGCATTATACTTCCCCATATATTTCGATAATCTAATCTCAGCCCCCTAACATTATCAGGCCTTCTCATGCAAACATGAGAGCGTACATGCTAATATGAGTAATAAGAGAGGAGCCCCTCTCTCCTTGCACACGTGTAAATCGGAACGAACCCCCACCGAAACTTAACGGCCCCAAAAAAAGAGGGTAATGAACAACAAGTAAGTAACCAGAAAATCATCCAAAAAACAACCGTTAACCCCACACTGGTGTGCCCCTAAGGAAAGACTAAAAGAAAAAGAAGGAACTCGGCAAACATTTGAAGCCTCGCCTGTTTACCAAAAACATCGCCTCTTGCTAATCAAGAATAAGAGGTCCCGCCTGCCCTGTGACTATATGTTTAACGGCCGCGGTATTTTAACCGTGCAAAGGTAGCGCAATCACTTGTCTCTTAAATGGGGACCTGTATGAATGGCATAACGAGGGCTTAACTGTCTCCTTTTTCAAGTCAATGAAATTGATCTCCCCGTGCAGAAGCGGGGATATAACCATAAGACGAGAAGACCCTATGGAGCTTTAGACGTTAAGGCATATCATGTTAAACACCCCCAAACAAAGGGTTAAACCAGATGAGCCATGCCCGTGTGTCTTAGGTTGGGGCGACCCCGAGGAAATAAAAAACCCCCGAGTGGAATGGGAGCACTGCCTCCTACAACCAAGAGCTGCAGCTCTAATTAACAGAATTTCTGACCAATAATGATCCGGCAACGCCGATCAACGGACCAAGTTACCCTAGGGATAACAGCGCAATCCCCTTTTAGAGCCCATATCGACAAGGGGGTTTACGACCTCGATGTTGGATCAGGACATCCTAATGGTGCAGCCGCTATTAAGGGTTCGTTTGTTCAACGATTAAAGTCCTACGTGATCTGAGTTCAGACCGGAGTAATCCAGGTCAGTTTCTATCTATGACATGTTCTTTTCTAGTACGAAAGGACCGAAAAGGAGAGGCCAATGCTTTAAGTACGCCTCACCCCTCCTAGTGAAAACAACTAAAATAGGCAAAAGGGCATACCCCCTTCAAGCCAAAGATAATGGCATGTTGGGGTGGCAGAGCCCGGTGAATTGCAAAAGACCTAAACCCTTTACACAGAGGTTCAAACCCTCTCCCCAGCTATGATTGCCATCCTTATGACCCATATCCTAAACCCTCTAGCCTTTATCGTCCCCGTCCTTCTTGCCGTAGCCTTTCTCACCCTAATTGAACGAAAAGTACTAGGCTATATACAACTACGAAAAGGGCCTAACATCGTAGGGCCTTACGGCCTCCTTCAACCAATTGCAGACGGGGTAAAACTATTTATTAAAGAGCCAATCCGACCCTCAACCGCATCCCCCGTCCTATTCCTCTTGGCTCCCATACTAGCACTAACCCTTGCCCTAACACTCTGAGCACCCATGCCACTCCCTTACCCTGTAACTGACCTCAACCTCGGTATCTTATTCATCCTGGCCCTATCAAGCTTAGCAGTCTACTCAATCCTCGGCTCAGGTTGAGCATCCAATTCAAAATACGCCCTCATTGGAGCCCTGCGGGCCGTCGCCCAAACCATTTCATATGAAGTTAGCCTAGGACTAATTCTTCTAAACGCCATTATTTTTACAGGCGGTTTCACACTCCAAACATTTAACATCGCCCAAGAAACAATTTGACTGATTGTCCCAGCCTGACCCCTGGCCGCAATATGATATATCTCCACACTCGCAGAAACAAACCGAGCACCCTTTGACCTCACCGAGGGAGAGTCAGAGCTCGTCTCCGGGTTCAACGTTGAATATGCAGGGGGCCCCTTCGCCCTATTCTTTTTAGCAGAATATGCCAATATTCTGCTTATAAACACACTCTCTGCAACACTATTTATAGGCGCTTCCCACATTCCGACTTTCCCTGAACTAACAGCCCTTAACCTAATGATTAAGGCTGCCCTTCTCTCACTAGTATTTCTATGAGTTCGAGCCTCTTATCCACGATTCCGATACGACCAGCTTATACACCTCATTTGAAAGAACTTCCTTCCCCTCACACTAGCCCTTGTACTATGGCACCTTGCATTACCAATTGCATTTGCAGGCCTCCCGCCGCAACTATAGTACCGGAGCCGTGCCCGAAACATAAGGACCACTTTGATAGAGTGAACTATGGGGGTTAAAGTCCCCCCGACTCCTTTAGAAAGAAGGGGCTTGAACCCCCCCTGAAGAGATCAAAACTCTTTGTGCTTCCACTACACCACTTCCTAGTAAAATCAGCTAATTAAGCTTTTGGGCCCATACCCCAAACATGTTGGTTAAAATCCTTCTTTTACTAATGAACCCATACATCTTAGCCACCCTCCTATTTGGCCTAGGCCTGGGAACTACAATCACATTTGCAAGCTCACACTGACTCCTCGCATGAATGGGGCTTGAAATAAATACACTAGCTATCATCCCCCTAATAGCACAAAACCACCACCCCCGAGCAGTTGAAGCAACCACCAAATATTTCCTCACTCAAGCCACTGCAGCCGCTATACTCATGTTTGCCAGTACTACCAACGCCTGACTCACCGGCCAATGAGGTATTGAACAAATAACACACCCCTTACCTACTACTATGATTACCCTTGCACTAGCCATGAAAGTGGGCCTGGCCCCAGTTCATGCCTGACTGCCTGAAGTCCTGCAAGGCCTCGACCTTACTACAGGGCTCATCCTGTCTACCTGACAAAAACTTGCCCCTTTCGCCCTCCTTGTTCAAATTCACCCTACTAACTCCACCATTCTAATAGCACTAGGCCTTGCATCCACACTTGTAGGAGGCTGAGGCGGACTTAACCAAACCCAACTACGAAAAATTCTAGCCTATTCTTCAATCGCACACCTCGGCTGAATAGTTCTAGTCCTACAATTCTCACCTCAACTTACACTCCTAGCCCTTCTCACCTACTTCATTATGACATTCACAGCCTTCCTTGCATTTAAATTAAATAAAGCAACGAGCATTAACACACTTGCCACTTCTTGAACGAAAGCCCCGGTACTTACATCCCTAACCCCCCTCGTTCTTCTCTCACTAGGCGGCCTTCCCCCACTCACAGGCTTTATGCCTAAATGATTAATTCTTCAGGAGCTCTCTAAACAGGACCTTGCCCCCATAGCAACCATCGCCGCTCTTTCTGCACTTCTCAGCCTCTACTTCTACCTGCGCCTATCCTACGCAATAACCCTAACTATGTCCCCAAATAACTTAACGGGCACTACCTCCTGACGCCTCCCCTCAACCCAACTTACCCTCCCCTTGGCTTCCTCCCTAATAACTACTCTCACCCTATTACCGCTTGCGCCTGCCGTAATAGCAATTCTAACTAGTTAAGGGACTTAGGATAGCATAAGTCCAAGGGCCTTCAAAGTCCTAAGCGAGAGTGAGAATCTCCCAGCCCCTGATAAGACTTGCGGGACACTACCCCACATATCCTGTATGCAAAACAGACACTTTAATTAAGCTAAAGCCTTTCCTAGACAGGCAGGCCTCGATCCTACAAAATCTTAGTTAACAGCTAACGCTCAAACCAGCGAGCATCCATCTACCTTTCCCGCCTTTAAAAAAAGGAAGGCGGGAAAGCCCCGGCAGACGTTAGTCTGCTCCTCGGGATTTGCAATCTCATATGTCAAAACACCTCAAGGCTTGATAGGAAGAGGGCTTAAACCTCTGTATGTGGGGCTACAATCCACCGCTTACTCAGCCACCCTACCTGTGGCAATTACACGTTGATTTTTCTCGACTAACCATAAAGACATCGGCACCCTCTATCTTGTATTTGGTGCATGAGCTGGCATAGTAGGCACAGCCTTAAGCCTGCTCATCCGGGCTGAACTAAGCCAACCAGGCGCCCTTCTTGGGGACGACCAGATTTATAATGTAATTGTTACGGCACATGCCTTCGTAATAATTTTCTTTATAGTAATACCAATTATGATCGGAGGGTTTGGAAACTGACTTATCCCTCTTATGATCGGGGCCCCAGACATAGCATTCCCCCGAATAAATAACATAAGCTTCTGACTTCTACCACCCTCCTTCCTTCTCCTCCTAGCCTCTTCCGGGGTTGAAGCCGGTGCCGGAACTGGGTGAACAGTTTACCCTCCCTTAGCCGGAAACCTCGCCCACGCCGGAGCATCTGTCGATCTAACTATTTTTTCACTACACCTAGCAGGGATCTCCTCAATCCTGGGGGCCATCAACTTCATTACAACAATTATTAACATGAAACCCGCTGCTATTTCGCAATATCAGACCCCCCTGTTTGTATGAGCCGTCCTTATCACTGCCGTACTTCTACTCCTATCCCTGCCAGTCCTTGCTGCTGGGATTACAATGCTCCTCACAGACCGAAACCTTAATACAACCTTCTTTGACCCCGCAGGAGGAGGAGACCCAATCCTTTACCAACATCTATTCTGATTCTTTGGTCACCCCGAGGTTTATATTCTAATCTTACCAGGCTTTGGAATGATCTCCCATATTGTCGCCTACTACTCCGGCAAAAAAGAACCTTTCGGGTACATGGGAATGGTGTGAGCTATAATGGCCATTGGACTCCTCGGGTTCATCGTCTGAGCACATCACATGTTTACCGTAGGAATAGACGTGGACACACGAGCATACTTTACCTCGGCAACAATGATTATTGCAATCCCCACTGGTGTAAAAGTCTTCAGCTGACTTGCCACCCTGCATGGCGGCTCTATTAAATGAGAAACTCCTCTGCTATGGGCCATTGGCTTCATCTTCCTATTCACAGTTGGAGGACTAACAGGTATTGTTCTAGCAAATTCATCTCTAGACATTGTTCTACATGATACATACTACGTTGTAGCACACTTCCACTACGTACTATCCATGGGGGCTGTGTTCGCTATTGTTGCCGGCTTTGTACACTGATTCCCTCTATTTACCGGCTACACTCTGCACAGCACATGAACCAAAATCCATTTTGGCGTAATGTTTGTAGGGGTTAATCTTACATTCTTCCCTCAACACTTTCTTGGGCTGGCTGGAATACCTCGACGATACTCCGACTACCCAGATGCCTACACCCTGTGAAACACAATCTCCTCTATCGGATCCCTAGTCTCCCTCGTGGCAGTAATTATGTTCCTGTTCATCATCTGAGAGGCATTTGCCGCTAAACGCGAAGTAATATCAGTCGAACTAACTGCTACTAACGTAGAATGACTACACGGCTGCCCTCCCCCTTACCATACATTTGAAGAGCCTGCATTCGTCCTAGTACAATCAAACTAACGAGAAAAGGAGGAGTCGAACCCCCATATGTTGGTTTCAAGCCAACCACATAACCGCTCTGTCACTTTCTTCATAAGACACTAGTAAAACAAGTATTACACTGCCTTGTCAAGGCAAAATTGTGGGTTAAATCCCCGCGCGTCTTGTAAATAATGGCACATCCCTTACAGCTAGGATTCCAAGATGCAGCTTCACCTGTTATAGAAGAACTTCTTCACTTCCACGACCACGCCCTCATAATCGTTTTCCTGATTAGCGCCTTTGTACTTTATATTATTGTGGCCATGGTTACAACCAAACTCACTAATAAATATATTTTAGACTCCCAAGAAATCGAAATCATTTGAACAGTTCTCCCAGCCATCATCCTAATTCTTATTGCCCTCCCCTCCCTACGTATTCTTTATCTTATAGACGAAATCAACGACCCACATCTAACAATCAAAGCTGTCGGACACCAATGATACTGAAGCTACGAATACACAGACTACGAAGACCTCGGATTCGACTCTTACATAATCCCTACACAAGACCTTACCCCCGGCCAATTTCGATTGCTTGAAGCAGACCACCGAATGGTAATCCCAGTGGAATCCCCTATCCGAGTCCTTATCTCCGCCGAAGACGTGCTTCACTCATGAGCTGTTCCCTCCCTGGGCGTAAAAATAGACGCAGTACCAGGCCGTCTAAATCAAACAGCCTTTATTGCATCTCGACCAGGAGTCTTCTACGGCCAATGCTCCGAAATCTGCGGGGCTAATCATAGCTTTATACCCATCGTAGTTGAGGCAGTCCCACTAGAACACTTTGAAAACTGATCATCCCTAATACTTGAAGACGCCTAGCTAAGAAGCTAAACCGGGCAACAGCATTAGCCTTTTAAGCTAAAGATTGGTGACTCCCAACCACCCCTAGCGACATGCCACAATTAAATCCCGCCCCCTGACTTGCCATCCTAGTATTCTCCTGACTAGTATTCCTAATCGTCATCCCCCCAAAAGTTATAGCCCACGCTTTCCCAAACGAACCAACACCCCAAAGCACAGAAAAACCTAAAGGGGAGCCGTGAAACTGACCATGATATTAAGCTTCTTCGATCAATTTATAAGCCCCATATACCTCGGTATTCCCCTTATTGCCCTCGCACTAACTCTACCATGACTGCTCTTCCCAACACCCTCTGCCCGATGACTTAATAACCGGCTATTGACACTACAAAACTGATTTATCGGCCGATTCGCCCACGAACTGTTTATGCCCGTAAATGTCCCAGGACACAAGTGAGCCGTCCTATTAACCTCCCTAATGATGTTCTTAATTTCACTTAATATACTAGGCCTTCTCCCGTATACCTTTACCCCCACCACACAACTGTCACTCAACATGGGCCTAGCATTCCCCCTATGACTGGCTACAGTTATTATCGGTATGCGGAACCAGCCAACCCACGCCCTAGGCCACCTTCTTCCAGAAGGAACACCCACACTCCTAATCCCCATCCTAATCATTATCGAGACAATCAGTCTATTTATTCGTCCACTAGCCCTTGGGGTGCGACTAACAGCTAACCTCACAGCTGGCCACCTTTTAATTCAACTAATTGCAACAGCCGCTGCAGTCCTCCTGCCGCTAATACCAGCTGTTGCCATTCTAACAATGACGCTACTATTTTTACTCACCCTCCTGGAAGTAGCCGTAGCAATAATCCAAGCCTACGTATTTGTTCTCCTCTTAAGCCTATATCTACAAGAAAACGTCTAATGGCACATCAAGCACACGCATACCACATAGTTGACCCCAGCCCCTGACCCCTAACAGGCGCAATCGCCGCCCTACTAATAACATCAGGACTTGCTATCTGATTCCACTTCAACTCCACAACACTAATAACTATAGGAACAGCCCTACTTCTCCTCACTATATACCAATGATGGCGAGACATCGTCCGAGAAGGAACCTTCCAAGGCCATCATACTCCCCCCGTACAAAAAGGACTCCGCTACGGTATAATCCTTTTTATTACCTCTGAAGTCTTCTTTTTCCTAGGCTTCTTCTGAGCCTTTTACCACGCTAGCCTGGCACCCACTCCTGAACTAGGAGGTTGCTGGCCCCCCACAGGAATCACTACCCTAGACCCATTTGAAGTACCACTTCTAAATACCGCGGTCCTTCTTGCTTCCGGTGTTACAGTAACCTGAGCCCACCACAGCATCATAGAAGGGGGCCGAAAAGAGACAATTCAATCTCTTGCCCTAACAATTCTACTAGGCTTTTACTTTACCTTTCTCCAAGCCATAGAGTACTATGAAGCCCCATTCACAATCGCAGACGGAGTATATGGCTCCACATTCTTTGTAGCCACAGGCTTCCATGGACTCCACGTAATTATCGGGTCTACCTTCCTGGCTGTCTGCCTACTCCGCCAAATCCGTTACCACTTCACATCTGACCACCACTTCGGATTCGAAGCAGCTGCCTGATACTGACATTTCGTAGACGTCGTATGACTATTCCTCTACGTCTCTATCTACTGATGAGGATCTTAATCTTTCTAGTATCAGCTCTAGTATAAGTGACTTCCAATCACCAGGTCTTGGTTAAAGCCCAAGGAAAGATAATGAACCTAATCACAACAATTATTTTTATTACAATTGCACTCTCCACTATCCTGGCCATCGTGTCCTTCTGAATGCCCCAAATATCCCCCGACCACGAAAAACTCTCCCCTTATGAGTGTGGATTTGACCCCCTAGGGTCAGCCCGCCTGCCATTTTCCCTCCGATTCTTTCTAGTGGCCATCCTCTTCCTATTATTTGACCTAGAAATTGCCCTACTTTTACCTCTGCCGTGAGGGGATCAACTACCCTCCCCTCTCACCACATTCCTATGGGCCTCCGCCGTATTAGTCCTCCTCACACTAGGCCTAATCTACGAATGACTTCAAGGAGGCCTAGAATGAGCTGAATAGGTGACTAGTCTAAGAAAAACACTTGATTTCGGCTCAAGAACTTGTGGTTAAAATCCATAATTACCTAATGACTCCCGTTCACTTCGCCTTCTCATCAACCTTCATGCTAGGACTGGCAGGCCTGGCATTCCACCGAACCCACCTCTTATCCGCCCTTCTCTGTCTAGAGGCCATAATACTGTCCCTCTTCATTGCCCTATCCATCTGAACCTTACAGCTAGACTCAACCAGCTTTTCAGCCTCCCCTATGCTTCTACTAGCTTTCTCAGCCTGTGAAGCAAGTGCAGGACTTGCCCTACTAGTAGCCACTGCTCGCACCCATGGAAGCGACCGTCTACAAAGCCTAAATCTCCTACAATGCTAAAAATTCTTATCCCAACCATTATGCTCGTTCCAATGACCTGATTAACCCCAGCTAAATGGCTATGACCCACCGCCCTCGCCCACAGCCTTATTATTGCACTAGCCAGCCTCACATGGTTAGAAAATCTATCAGAGACAGGCTGAGCCTCCCTAAGTCTTTACATGGCGACAGACCCTCTATCAACGCCCCTACTAGTCCTTACCTGCTGACTTCTCCCGTTGATGATTCTGGCTAGCCAAAACCATACAACCCTCGAACCCCTTAATCGTCAACGAATATATATTACTCTTCTAACATCCCTACAAATCTTCTTAATTATAGCCTTCAGCGCCACTGAAATCATCATATTTTATATTATATTTGAAGCCACCCTTATCCCCACACTAGTAATTATCACCCGCTGGGGTAACCAAACAGAACGACTAAACGCAGGGACCTACTTCCTGTTCTACACGCTAGCGGGCTCTCTGCCTCTGCTCGTGGCCCTACTCCTTCTTCAAAATAATACAGGCACACTATCACTCTTAACCCTCCAGTACTCCATACCCCTACAACTAGAATCATGCGCGGATAAACTATGATGAGCAGGCTGCCTACTAGCATTCCTAGTCAAAATACCCCTATATGGTGTTCACTTATGACTGCCCAAAGCACATGTAGAGGCCCCAATCGCCGGTTCAATAGTACTGGCAGCAGTACTTCTAAAATTAGGAGGATATGGCATAATACGAATAATAATCATACTAGAACCCATCACTAAAGAACTCAGCTACCCCTTTATTATCTTCGCCCTATGAGGCGTAATTATAACAGGTTCAATTTGCCTTCGCCAAACAGACCTTAAATCTCTAATCGCTTACTCCTCCGTTAGCCACATGGGCCTGGTTGCAGGAGGCATTCTCATCCAAACACCATGAGGTTTCACAGGGGCACTAATCCTTATAATTGCTCACGGACTAACATCCTCCGCCCTATTCTGCCTAGCAAACACCAACTACGAACGAACCCATAGCCGCACAATAGTCTTGGCACGAGGAATACAAATAGTACTCCCCCTAATAACAACATGATGATTCATCACCAGCCTTGCCAACTTAGCACTACCTCCCCTACCTAATCTTATAGGAGAGCTGATAATCATTACCTCCCTATTTAACTGATCCAGCTGAACACTAGTATTAACAGGAGCCGGGACCCTCATTACAGCCGGCTATTCCCTGTATATATTCCTAATAACCCAACGAGGCCCGCTTCCCACACATATTATTGCCCTTGACCCCTCACACTCCCGAGAGCACCTACTCATCGCCCTACACCTGCTTCCCCTCATCCTTCTCATCCTAAAACCTGAGCTAATTTGAGGCTGAACCGCTTGTAAATATAGTTTAATAAAAAACATTAGATTGTGGCTCTAAAGACAGGGGTTGAAATCCCCTTATTTACTGAGAGAGACTCGCCAGTAACGAAAACTGCTAATTTTCGTGACCTTGGTTGAACCCCAAGGCTCACTCGTACTGCTTCTGAAGGATAACAGCTCATCCGCTGGTCTTAGGAACCAGAAACTCTTGGTGCAAATCCAAGTAGCAGCTATGCACCCTGCCTCTATCATAATAACAACAAGCCTAATCGTTATCTTTTCCCTACTGGTATATCCTGTACTCACAACCCTCTCCCCCCGGCCCCAAGCCCCCGACTGAGCACTTACACAAGTAAAGACTGCAGTAAAACTAGCATTTTTTGTTAGCCTTTTACCACTATTCTTGTTCCTGAACGAAGGGGCAGAAGCAATCATTACTAGCTGAAACTGAATAAACACCCTTACCTTCGACGTTAACATTAGCCTAAAATTTGACCACTACTCAATTATTTTCACCCCCGTAGCGCTATATGTTACATGATCTATCCTAGAGTTCGCATCATGGTATATACATGCAGACCCCTACATAAACCGATTCTTCAAATACCTACTTGTTTTCCTCATCGCAATAATTATTCTAGTGACTGCTAACAACATATTCCAATTCTTCATCGGGTGAGAAGGAGTTGGAATCATATCCTTCCTGCTTATCGGTTGATGGTACGGGCGGGCGGATGCAAATACAGCCGCTCTACAAGCAGTTGTCTATAATCGGGTTGGGGACATTGGACTCATTCTTGCCATAGCATGAATGGCAACCCACCTGAACTCATGAGAAATACAACAAATATTTATTAACTCAAAAAACTTTGACCTAACTCTTCCCCTACTAGGACTGATCATCGCCGCTACTGGTAAATCAGCCCAATTTGGACTTCATCCATGACTACCCTCTGCCATAGAGGGCCCTACACCGGTCTCTGCCCTACTGCACTCTAGCACAATAGTTGTTGCAGGCATTTTCCTCCTAATCCGAATAAGCCCTCTAATAGACAATAATCCTACGGCCTTAACACTATGCTTATGCCTAGGTGCCCTAACAACCCTCTTTACCGCCACTTGTGCCCTCACCCAAAACGACATTAAAAAAATCGTTGCATTCTCTACATCCAGTCAGCTGGGCCTTATAATGGTAACGATTGGGCTTAATCAACCCCAACTTGCCTTCCTCCATATCTGTACACACGCTTTCTTTAAAGCAATACTATTCCTCTGCTCTGGGTCCATCATCCACAGCCTGAACGACGAACAAGACATTCGTAAAATAGGGGGCATACACCACCTTACCCCCTTCACCTCTACATGCCTTACAATCGGAAGTCTAGCCCTAACTGGCACCCCTTTCTTAGCCGGGTTTTTCTCCAAAGATGCAATTATTGAAGCACTAAACACATCTCACCTTAACGCCTGAGCCCTAACTTTAACCTTACTTGCCACCTCATTTACAGCCATCTACAGCCTACGGGTTGTATTCTTTGTCTCTATAGGCCACCCCCGATTCAACGCCCTCTCCCCTATTAACGAAAACAACCCAGCAGTAATCAACCCTATCAAACGATTAGCATGAGGCAGTATCGTTGCCGGGCTCTTAATTACTTCTAATATTATTCCCCTGAAGACACCCGTTATATCTATGCCCCCCTTATTGAAACTAACAGCCCTGATCGTTACAGTCCTGGGACTAGTCATTGCCCTAGAACTTGCATCATTAACAACCAAACAGTTCAAACCTACCCCTATACTCTCACCCCACCACTTCTCCAACATACTAGGATTTTTCCCTACCATCGTTCACCGATTCACCCCTAAACTCAACTTGGTCCTAGGGCAAACCATAGCTGGTCAAATAGTGGACCAAACTTGACTAGAGAAAGTAGGCCCAAAAGCACTAGTTTCCTCCAACATGCCCCTTATTACTACAACAAGCAACACCCAACAGGGCATAATCAAAACCTACCTCACCCTATTCCTTCTAACCCTAGTCCTCGCCACCCTCGTAATTTACTACTAAATGCTCGAACTGTCCCTCGGCTTATCCCCCGCGTTAACTCTAAAACCACAAACAAAGTGAGAAGAAGAACTCACGCACTAATTACTAATATTCCCCCACCCAATGAGTATATTAATGCAACCCCTCCCATATCCCCTCGAAATACAGAAAACTCCTCCATGTCATCAGCAGGCACCCAGGAAGCTTCATATCAACCCCCTCAAAGAAGAGCACAAGCCATAATAACTCCTACTGCATAAATCACTATATACAACACAACAGCCGGACTTCCTCAACTTTCAGGATAAGGCTCAGCAGCCAACGCTGCTGAATAAGCAAACACAACTAACATTCCCCCTAGATAAATTAAAAATAACACTAAAGATAAAAAAGAGCCACCGTGCCCTACCAGAACCCCACACCCCATGCCCGCTACAACCACTAAACCCAAAGCAGCAAAGTAAGGAGAGGGATTAGAAGCAACTGCAACTAGCCCCAAAACTAGGCCAAATAAAAACAGACACATAATATAAGTCATAATTCCTGCCAGGACTTTAACCAGGACTAATGGCTTGAAAAACCACCGTTGTTATTCAACTACAAGAACCCTAATGACAAGCCTACGAAAAACCCACCCCCTACTAAAAATCGCTAACGATGCATTAGTTGACCTTCCTGCCCCCTCCAATATTTCAGTGTGATGAAACTTTGGCTCACTACTTAGCCTCTGCTTAATTTCCCAGCTCCTAACAGGACTATTCCTTGCAATACACTACACCCCTGACGTTGAGTCAGCATTTGCTTCAGTAGCACACATCTGTCGAGATGTAAACTTCGGATGACTCATCCGTAATCTTCATGCAAACGGAGCCTCATTCTTCTTCTTCTGCATTTACTTCCACATCGGCCGGGGCCTATATTATGGCTCCTACCTTTATAAAGAAACATGAAACATTGGGGTCGTTCTCCTCCTTCTAGTAATAATGACAGCCTTTGTCGGCTACGTACTGCCCTGAGGACAAATATCGTTCTGAGGGGCCACCGTAATTACCAATCTTCTATCTGCCGTCCCCTATGTAGGCACCATACTTGTAGAATGAATTTGAGGAGGATTCTCAGTAGATAACGCCACACTCACCCGGTTCTTCGCCTTTCACTTCCTTTTCCCATTTGTTATTGCAGCTATAACAATTCTTCATCTACTGTTCCTTCACGAAACAGGGTCTAATAACCCCATTGGACTAAACTCAAATGCAGACAAAATCTCCTTCCACCCATTCTTCTCGTACAAAGACCTCCTAGGCTTTGCAGTCCTACTAGTAGCACTCGCCAGTCTAGCCCTATTTTCCCCCAACCTACTGGGAAACCCCGACAATTTCACTCCCGCCAACCCGATAGTTACCCCTCCCCACATCAAGCCCGAGTGATATTTCCTATTTGCTTACGCCATCCTTCGCTCAATTCCAAACAAATTTGGGGGAGTCCTAGCACTCCTGGCCTCCATCCTAGTACTTATAGTAGTCCCCTTCCTCCATACCTCCAAACAACGAGCACTCACGTTCCGACCCGTATCCCAGTTCCTATTCTGAACCCTTATTGCAAACGTGATTATCCTTACATGAATTGGTGTGATGCCCGCGGAACAGCCCTTCATTATCATTGGCCAAGTAGCATCCGTCCTTTATTTCTCCCTTTTCCTAGTATTCTTCCCAATTGCAGCATGGGTGGAAAACAAAATCCTTGGATGAGCCTGCATAAGTAGCTCAGCATCAGAGCGCCGGTCTTGTAAGCCGGATGCCGGAGGTTAAAATCCCCCTTCTGCTCAAAGAAAGGAGATTTTAACTCCCACCCCTAACTCCCAAAGCTAGGATTCTAAAACTAAACTATTCTTTGCCGCACACAAAGAATGTCCTTGCTTGTACATGTATGTAATTACACCATAATATTTATATTAACCATATATAATAGTAATCAAGGACATATATGTATTATAACCATTTCTAGTATTAAACCATTCATATGTCACCATAATACTAAGAATTCCATAAAGCATTAATGGTTATTACATTATTGAATTCAAGGGTAGGCGAAATTTAAGAACTAACAGAACACTCATAAGTTAAGATATACGAGTATCACCATCCCGTAATAGAGAAATAGCGATGTAGTAAGAACCGACCATCAGTTGATTTCTAATTGAATACGTTTATTGAAGGTGAGGGACAATAATTGTGGGGGTTTCACCTAGTGAATTATTCCTGGCATTTGGTTCCTATTTCAGGGCCCCTCACACTCATAAGTTAATTATGACTTCTCTAAGGGCCCCGTAACAGAAAGACCCTAGTTAGGTAAACACCAAACCATAAAACGCAATTATTTATAGTAATTAAATATTGACATTTAAGAATATACTTTTAAACCTGAGACATAGCATTAAAAATACAAAAATAAGAATGCAATCATAAGTCTCTAGATTAAACGCTTAACGACTTATATACGTTTATTTATATTATTACCAACGTTACATCTATGTGTACTAAATTGTTTCGTTAACATCTGTAAGAGTTCCCCAAATGTACCTTA